AGAACCTATAGATGTAACCTTTCGCTCAATACTAAAATTGATAATTGAAGCATCTAAGGCTGCATCAATCGAGGATACACGACAGAAGGAATTGCTCTATCTTTAAACTTCACCTTCACCAAGCGTAGGTTTCTTTCACTAATTTGTTTTTTTCTATTCCTAACTACGTTCTTTTTCTCGTAAAACTGAGGGGTAAAAAAAAAAAACAAGAAAAAATCAAATCGCACCATCTCTGTAATAGGTAAATGCCTTTTTTTCTCCTGAAGTTGTCGGAATTATTCGTAATAAAATATTGGCTACAATTGAAGAGGTCTTATCAATAAAATTTCCATTTATTCGAGATCTAGGCATAATTAGCAATTCATTCTATAATTCTTCTCATCCCCTTCGGGGAAAACGATCCCACAAAAAAGGGAATTGTACAGTACAAAATAACATAAAAACAGATTAATTGGAAAAAATGTGGTGTCCCCCTTTTGGACAAAGATGAAATGAAATAGTTGAATCAGATTAGATTTCATTCCAATTTCGTAGTATACCAATGACTATTACTATTTCATCTAAGTTGAATAACCAAGTTTCCTATGGATTTTGATAACTCGAGAAGTTTTGATTTGGTTATGATCCAAAAAGGAAAAGAATGGAATAATCATTCCATGATAAAATTAAATTCAAATATTCAAATAAAGTAACCATCCTTTTTGTTTGCATAACATGTATGTGCCACACCATACAATTGAAATAGAAAGATTCGTCGGACAATTCATGAATTCCATGGGTTAGCTGATGAAAGAAGTTGTTGTTGATAAATATGAAATTGGAAAAGCAATTTCTTCTTATGGAACCATCGGGCGGTCATACATGTACTACAATGAAGATGAAGGACTCACTATTCATTCGGGTTTTGGTCAAGAATAACATTCTGTAGGAGAGATGGCCGAGCGGTTCAAGGCGTAGCATTGGAACTGCTATGTAGACTTTTGTTTACCGAGGGTTCGAATCCCTCTCTCTCCGTTTCTTTTCATTCATCAACGTTACCGACTACAATGTATTAAATAAAATAAGAATTGATATCATTATTCTAATGACAAGACCCTTATTTAATAGACATTCTCTATCCCTAATTAATCCCTGTGATAGGTAAAATACAAATAGGAATATCGTATTGATATTGAAAAGAAGAAAAAAAGAAAAAGAATCCTATTGTCGATCCTTTTTTGATACATGAATGAGACAGGGCACGAGGTGCTCTATTTACTTCAGCGAAAGGAGTCAAAATTGGTATGAACCTTGCTTTTTTATTTTCATTAGAATCAAGTCTGACGGGAATAATATTCTACGACCAACAACTCATTTATTTTAAGACCAATCCATTTACTATCTATTATTTGATTGACAAATCCTTTATATTGTAAGGAGTCAATAGTCAAATGGTTTGGGAATTCCCCGTGGGGGGATGAAACAAGAGAATTTTGAATCAGAGCTTTCGATCTTTCTTTATCCTTCGTAGTAATAATATCTCGGGGTTTGCAACGATAACTTGGTATATCCACTATACGACCATTAACTAAAATGTGTCTATGGTTAACTAATTGTCTGGCTCCAGGAATGGTCGAAGCCATACCTAATCGAAAAAGGATGTTATCCAAACGCATCTCAAGTAGTTGTAGTAAAACCTGGCCTGTTGACCCTTTGGCTTTTCCAGCAATATGCACATATTTAAGTAATTGTCGCTCTGTCAGACCATAATGAAAACGCAATTTCTGTTTCTCTTCTAAACGAATACGATATTGTGATCTTTTTCCAGAGCGCAATTGGGTTTGAAGATCACTTCTGGATCTGGGTCTTTTACTAGTTAGTCCCGGTAAAGCCCCCAGCCGGCGTATTTTTTTGAAACGAGGTCCTCGATAACGAGACATATAAAGGCTCCTTTTTGATTCACTTTTATTTGAAAAAAAAATATAAATTCAGACTGAACTAAAGGATCAGCAAAGCAAAACTCAATTTACTAAAGTCCTACAAAACAGAATAAAAGAAATTTTATCAATATTCGGATTTTTTGTATATATAGGAAATTAAAGCGAAGGTTACATTTTCCAATTTCTTCTGTAGAGATCTAATTGTTCTAGTCAACTTTTTTATTCATAGCTATAGCTGCAAGTTACCATGACATAATAGATTGGTGACCCAACATTTAGAGAAAGCGAGAGTAGAGATTTTCAATCATGGAAAGAAAAAAATTGATTAAAGAAAAAGAGCCGGCTATCGGAATCGAACCGATGACCATCGCATTACAAATGCGATGCTCTAACCTCTGAGCTAAGCGGGCGGATATAAGAGCAATAGTGTATAGGAATACAGGAAACTATCGGATCTTGGCTATTACCTAGTGATTCTTCTTCTTTTTTTTTTCATTTATTGATTATTTAAATTTCTTATATTTATTAGTTATATATTTTATTAGTTATATATTTTAGATTCTATTTAGAAATTCTATTTAGAAAATAGAAAAGAAAACTATTTAGATATAGATAAATTAGATATCTAAATAGAAATTAAATTTCATATTCATATACATATATATGTGAATCTAAAATATCAATATATCAATGAAATTAGGATTTGAAATGAAAAAAAAAAAGAAGAAATATTGACCGTTCCACTATTTCAAACTGCACTGTAAAAATTAAGGAGGAGGAAAGGCACATATATATGTGGGATATATCTATCCATATTGAATTGCGAATACATCAATGATAGAATCAATTTCGTATTGAAACAAATAGAGTTCATCCAATAGAGATGAAATGATAGAATATAGAATAGTGGGTGGCAAAAAAAGAAAATAGCAGCATACACTTTTTCGATATAGGAATCATTACCTAATGAATTCAATAGTGCCAAGATAAATTAAAGAGGTGGATGAAATTACCCTTGTCTCAAAAGAAAGGGGGATATGGCGAAATTGGTAGACGCTACGGACTTGATTGGATTGAGCCTTGGTATGGAAACCTGCTAAGTGGTAACTTCCAAATTCAGAGAAACCCTGGAACTAAAAATGGGCAATCCTGAGCCAAATCTTTGTTTTGAGAGAAAAGATGGAAAATGAGAATAAAAGGGATAGGTGCAGAGACTCAATGGAAGCTGTTCTAACGAATGAAATTGACTACGTTACATTAGTAGCTAAAATCCTTCTATTGAAATGACAGAAAGGATAACCTTATATACCTAATACGTACGTATACATACTTACATAGCTCTATATATGAAAATAGAAATCTTCTATTTCTATTATATATTAATTAGAATGATAGAGATCAAAAAATATATGAAAAATTGAAGAGTTATTGTGAATCAATTCCAATTGAAGTTGAAAAAAGAATCGAATTCAAATATTCAGTGATAAAATGATTCATTCCAGAGTTTGATAGATCTTTTGAAGATTCATTGGACGAGAATAAAGAGAGAGTCCCATTTTACATGTCAATACCGACAACAATGAAATTTATAGTAAGAGGAAAATCCGTCGAATTTTTAAATCGTGAGGGTTCAAGTCCCTCTATCCCCAATAAAAAGCCCATTTTACTTCCTCACTCTTTATTTATCCTCACCCTCTTTCTTTTTTTTTTTCATCAGTGGTTCAGTTTAAACAAAATGAAATATCTTTCTCATTTCATTCACTCTGTTCTTTCACAAATGGATCCAAATCAAAATCCTCGTATCTTCTTCCAATCCAATCTCATTTGTTTTGTATAGTACGATATGAACATATATATATATATGTTCAAGGAATTTCCGTTATTGAATCATTCATAGTCCATATCTTTTTCCTGACATTTACAAAGAATGTCTTCTTTTTGAATATCTAAGAAATTCAGGGGCTAGGTCCAATTTGTTAAGATTTTATTTTTTAATTCTTTTCATTGACATAGATATAAGTACTCTGCTAGGATGATGCACGGGAAATGGTCGGGATAGCTCAGTTGGTAGAGCAGAGGACTGAAAATCCTCGTGTCACCAGTTCAAATCTGGTTCCTGACACATGAATAATGTATCGGATAGATATTCATACCTAATACAAATGAAATTAATTCATTTAGGCGAGATATTCTTTTATTTCAAATTTCATATTTTTTTGTCACTCTTGCTCAAGTTACTTTCTGAGGTCCCCACTAAGTGATGTGCGAGGTACAAAGTTCATGGTGCAGAATCATCCTATTGTGCTCATATGAAATGTATATTATATGATATCTTCCCAATTGGGGAATAGCAATGAGAGCCTCTTTTTATTTTTTTATTTTAGACCCTCCACAATACGAATGAAAGTCCAGTTACTCTGTTTCATCTAGAAGGGGAATGCCAAGATGCTCATTGATTGATAAAAAACCCCTTTTTTATCAATCAATGAGCATCTTGAATTTCATAGAAATTGGGCGTAATATAGTCTTTACGTAAGGGCCAGCCTATCCAACTTTCAGGCATCAAGATACGTTTAAGGCGAGGATGATTCTCATAAGAAATTCCCAACATATCATAAGATTCCCGTTCCTGAAAATCAGCACTTCTCCAAATCCAGAAAACTGACGGGGTTTGAGGATTACTCCTGGGAGCAAATATTTTTATGCATACCTCTTCTGGTTTATCTATACCATACCGTATTTTCGTAAGGTGATAAACACTAGCTAAAAATCCGCCTGGTGCTACATCATAGGCACACTGGGAGCGTAAATAATTGTAACCATATACATATGAAATGACAGCAATGGAATCCCAATCCTCGGTTTTTATTTGTAAAGTCTCTATTCCTCGGCAATCAAAGCCTAAAGATCTATGAATTAGCTCATGCTTGACTAGCCAATCAGATAAACGAACCTGCATCTTCTTCATTTCTCCCACATTTTTATTTGTATGAATATCTCATATTGACAATGAAATTGTTAATGATTTACCCGATGTTTCTTATTCTGTACAAATGAAACCTGCCTGATTTACTAATTCGT